TATGTTTTCTCATATGAATCTCTTGTCTCCAGCTATTGGAGATCCCATTTCCGTACCAACTCAAGATATGCTTATTGGACTCTATATATTAACGATCGGGAATCGTCGAGGTATTTGTTCAAATAGGTATAATCCATGTAATCGAATAAACTATCAAAATGAAACGGTTGACGATAATAAGTATACGAAAGAGAAAGAACCCTATTTTTGTAGTTCCTATGATGCACTTGGAGCTTATCGGCAGAAACGAATCAATTTAGATAGTCCTTTGTGGCTCCGGTGGCGACTCGATCAACGTGTCATTGCCTCAAGAGAAGTTCCCATCGAAGTTCAATATGAATCTTTGGGTACCTATCATGAGATTTATGGGCACTATCTAATAGTAAGAAGTGTAAAAAAAGAAATCCTTTGTATATACATTCGAACAACTGTTGGTCATATTTCTTTTTATCGAGAAATAGAAGAAGCCATACAAGGGTTTTGTCGGGCCTACTCATACGATACCTAAGCTAAGTAATTATGTGATATGATACCGTGGGAATTCGGTTCTCTACGGCTCAACCGGTATCATAATTCCTGAATTTCTACGTGAATCAAGATCGAGGAAAGGAAGTCTTCAAATCACTGACTCAAACCCATTGTCGAATCCTACTCAGCGGAATATGGAGGTACTTATGGCAGAACGGGCCGATCTGGTTTTTCACAATAAAGTGATAGATGCAACTGCCATGAAACGACTTATTAGCAGATTAATAGATCACTTCGGAATGGCATATACATCGCACATCCTGGATCAAGTAAAGACTCTGGGTTTCCAGCAAGCCACTGCTACATCCATTTCATTAGGAATTGATGATCTTTTAACAATACCTTCTAAGGGATGGCTAGTCCAAGATGCTGAACAACAAAGTTTGATTTTAGAAAAGCACCATCATTATGGGAATGTACACGCGGTAGAAAAATTGCGTCAATCCATTGAGATATGGTATGCTACAAGTGAATATTTGAGACAAGAAATGCATCCTAATTTTAGGATGACTGATCCTTCTAATCCAGTCCATATAATGTCCTTTTCGGGAGCTAGAGGAAATGCATCTCAGGTACACCAATTAGTAGGTATGAGAGGATTAATGTCGGACCCCCAAGGACAAATGATTGATTTACCCATTCAAAGCAATTTACGCGAAGGACTTTCTTTAACGGAATATATAATTTCCTGCTACGGAGCCCGCAAAGGAGTTGTGGATACTGCTGTACGAACATCAGATGCTGGATACCTCACGCGTAGACTTGTTGAAGTAGTTCAACACATTGTTGTGCGTAGAACAGATTGTGGCACTATCCGAGGTATTTCCGTGAGTCCTCGAAATGGGATGACGGAAAAAATTTTGATCCAAACACTAATTGGTCGTGTATTAGCAGACGATATATATATGGGTCTACGATGCATTGCCACTCGAAATCAAGATATTGGTATTGGACTTGTCAATCGATTCATAACCTTTCGAGCACAATCAATATATATTCGAACCCCCTTTATTTGCAGGAGTACATCTTGGATCTGTAGATTATGTTATGGTCGGAGTCCCACTCATGGCGACCTGGTCGAATTGGGAGAAGCAGTAGGTATTATTGCAGGTCAATCAATTGGGGAACCAGGGACTCAACTAACATTAAGAACTTTTCATACCGGTGGAGTATTTACAGGTGGTACTGCAGAACATGTACGAGCTCCTTCTAATGGAAAAATAAAATTCAATGAGGATTTGGTTCATCCCACACGTACACGTCATGGACATCCTGCTTTTCTATGTTATATAGACCTGTATGTAACTATTGAGAGTCAGGATATTCTACATAATGTGAATATTCCACCAAAAAGTTTTCTTTTAGTTCAAAACGATCAATATGTAGAGTCAGAACAAGTGATTGCTGAGATTCGCGCTGGAACATCCACTTTCAATTTTAAAGAGAGGGTTCGAAAACATATTTATTCTGACTCAGAGGGAGAAATGCACTGGAGTACCGATGTGTACCATGCGCCTGAATATATATATGGTAATGTTCATCTCTTACCAAAAACAAGTCATTTATGGATATTATCAGGAGGTCCGTGCAGATCCAGTATAGTCACTTTTTCGCTCCACAAGGATCAAGATCAAATGAATGTTCATTCTCTTTCTGTCGAACGGAGATATATTTCTGACCTCTCAGTGACTAATGATCGAGTGAGACACAAATTGTTTAGTTCGGATCCTTCCAGTAAAAAAGGGAAGGAGATTCTTGATTATTCAGGACCTGATCGAATCATATCTAATGGTCATTGGAATTTCCTATATACTGCCATTCTCCACGAGAATTCTGATTTATTGGCGAAAAGGCGAAGAAATAGATTCATCATCCCATTCCAATATGATCAAGAACGGGAGAAAGAACTAATGCCCCGTTCTGGTATCTCGATTGAAATACCCATAAATGGGATTTTACGTAGAAATAGTAT